TCAGGGGAATTAGATGGTCTTCCTGAGCAGGCTTTTTATTTGGTAGGTAACATCGACGAAGCTACCGCGAAGGCTATGAACTTAGAAATGGAGAGCAAATTGCAGAAATGACCTTAAATCTTTGTGTACTGACCCCTAATCGAATTGTTTGGGATTCCGAAGTGAAAGAAATCATTTTATCTACTAATAGTGGCCAAATTGGCGTATTACCAAACCACGCTCCTATTGCTACAGCTGTAGATATAGGTATTTTAAGAATACGCCTTAACAACCAATGGTTAACGATGGCTCTGATGGGCGGTTTTGCTCGAATAGGTAATAATGAGATCATTATTTTAGTAAATGATGCAGAAAAGGGTAGTGACATTGATCCCCAAGAAGCTCAACAAACTCTTGAAAAAGCAGAAACTAATTTGAAGAAAGCTGAAGGTAAGAGACAAACAATTGAGGCAAATCTAGCTCTCAGACGAGCTAGGACACGAGTAGAGGCTATCAATACAATTTCATAACTCGTTTGTGTACCCGACTAAGCAAAAGAGACTTTGCTTCTAAGTTCTTTTGAACTGCCGATTGAATACAATCAAATAGAATCCAGTGAAATTGAATTCTGATGCAAATGTCAATCTATTTAATAGATGAATATAAAAACTTATTAGCTACCGTTGACTCTGCTATCTAATAAGTTCTACCTACTATTGGATTTGAACCAATGACTCCTGCCGTATGAAAGCAATACTCTAACCACTGAGTTAAGTAGGTCATTTATCATGACAAAGAGAAACAAACGGGACCCATTCCGTCGATGGATTATAAATGGAATATTCTTTATAAGCAATATCACTCAAAAAGATCAAAGAGTTATGATGTTGGATCGTAGAATATTCATCTTGACAATAAATTATTTAGATAATAAAATTTGTATTACAAGCATAAGGGCTATAGCTCAGTTGGTAGAGCAACTCGTTTACACGTGCGCCAATGTTTTTCAGAGAAGCCCATCATGTAATCAAAAGATTTGATCTTCTTGAGAAATCCATGTCTTACTCCATGACTTTGAGGGAACAATAGCCTGACAAAAGGTTCGGTGCCTATTTAGTTATGCGCTAAATAACCCGGGCCTTGGATTTGAGATATTGATAGGGTGAATGTTTATTCAATGCTAGGCAGAATGAGCACAAGGACTTCAAAAAAATCTCTTTTCATCCTATGAGCTTTAAGGTGTATAAAGTTGCAGATTTTATGCTTTAAGCAGAGCCGATAGAGACTCTATTTAACTTAGGTTGATCAAGGCCATAGCAGACCTACGTCAAGATAACCCTTCTTTGAAACACTTTGGTAGTGCTCCGAGATCAGTGATGAATCAAAGGGCATGGAGCCATCTCCTTAATCTTTCTTTCAAAAAAAAATATGGCAGACTAGCTGATATTTCTATTAGTTAATGAAAGAGCCCAATGCAAAAAACTGCATGTTGGGTTTTTGAAACAGCTCGACTCATTTTGATAATAACAAGTTTGATCTGTTTTACCGAGAAGGTCTACGGTTCGAGTCCGTATAGCCCTAAATGAAATAAAATGATACAAAAATGTTCTAGTTGTCATTTCCCTATTCTTTTATTGTTTGGAACTGTGGAGTGACTTGGTTTATCGGAAAAATATCTATTTCCATAAGTTCGCTCACGGAGATTATTTACAGCAGAGCCTAAGACTGAAAAACCGCATGCCAATAGATCCAATCAGTAGTCTTAGAATTTCGGATAAACAAACCCATTTTCTTCATTAATCTTTGTATTGGTAGTTTGTATTGGTAGATTAATTACCTATGAATTTTCCTGTGCACAATCACGGAATTGGTGATACTCTTTTGTATATCTACCCAATTCTGATGAATTTTGGGAGTAAAAATCCTAATATGAGCCCGCTTAAAACAAAAAAAAAAAACAAAAAAAGAAAATCTAACCCAAAATCTAATAGAAGTGAAATGGATCTAAGATCGACCAACTGGATTTGTGGATAAGCCATAGTTTGAAAAAAGATATTTTATAAGTTTTCGTATAAACATTGTCAAATAGGCTTTTTGATTGGTATACCGTACCTAGTAAAACACAAAACAAGTAGGTTTCTCTTTTTGTATCTAATCAAAAAAGTGTACTATTCTATTTATGTCTATATGGATATACCACACCAATACATTATAAACACTTAGATAGAAAATCCTAGGAATTTTACTACACATGATTACTTACTTCTAGTTTTTAGAGTAAGTAGAACGGAAATAAAATTCCAGGCAATAAATCTTGAAATGAGACATGTACGATAGCAAACAAAGAAAACTAGATGGTTCGATTAAACCGAATTGTTGTTTTGACTAAACAGTGAGGGGGGACTTGAAAATTCCAATTTGAATCAACTAATCCGATATATTTTCCACATTCATAGGAGTACATCCATGTTTCTGCTTTATGAATATGATATTTTCTGGGCATTTCTAATAATATCAAGCG